GATGGATTGTGCTAAAGATTGAAAACCTATTTGCAGACTTCAACTACAACTAAGTTGAAATACATTCATTGGATTGAAAACTAATTTTTCGGTAAATCAAGCCCGAAATGCTTTTCGAGAATGTCTAATATCCGTTTTACATCTTCTATGCGAAAGTGTTCCATTTTCATAAGATCTTCTTGACTATTATTTAAAAGTTCTAATAATGTAGATATATTATACCTTTTGAGGCAATTATAGACCCTGGGTGGCAAGTCTAATTGATCAATAAAAATCGATTTCAATGCTATTTTTTTTTTTGTTTTTATTATTTTAACCAATTTATCAGGAAGGATAGAGGGGCGTAAAGGAAGCATATGTTGATTATCCTCGAAATGTAAGTTTTCCTCTTCTGTCTGTAAAAAGGGAATAAATAAATCAATCAAATTTCGGGAGGCTTCCTGCAGTGCTTCTTTAGGGGTTAAACTTCCATCGGTCCATATTTCAAGAAAGAGGATCTCGTGTTTCTCATTTCCAGTCCCATAAGAATGAATACTATGATTCACATTTCGAACAGGCATGAAGATAGCATCTATAGGATAACTTCCATCTTGGACGTTATTGGATGTTTTTATAAGATATCCACGATTCCTCTCGATTTGTAATCGAATACACAACTCAATTGGTTCCGTCAAGCTAGCTATCTGCTGTGTATTATCAATGATTTTTACATAAGGCGGTGCGATGATATCTTTGGCGGTTATATATCCGGGGCCCCTGGCACAAATGGCTGCCTCACACGTTCCATATAGATTACTTCTCAATACAATTTCTTTCAAATTCATTAAAATTTCATGGACTGATTCTTGAATACCCACTATGGTAGAATATTCATGCGGTATTTTCGCAGATTTTGCGCGTGTGATACATGTTCCTTCTATTTCTCCAAGCAAAGCTCGTCGCATCGCAATGCCTATTGTGTCAGCTTGACCTTTCAGAAGTGGAGATAGAATAAATCGTCCATAAGAAAGACGTTTACTGTCTGCTCTTGATTCAACACACTTCCACTGGAGTGTCCGAGTATCTATTCTTACTTGCTCTCGAACCATAATAATATTATTTGATCAGATCATTGAATCATTTATTTCTCTTGTTTTTCTTGCTGTTGAAATCTCTTCAATTTTGATTTTTACACACGTCTTTTTTTCGGAGGTCTACAGCCATTATGGGGCAAAGGAGTTACATCCCGTACAAAAGTTAATCGTATACCACTTTTGCTAATAGCTCGTAATGCTGCGTCTCTCCCGAGACCGGGACCTTTTATCAAGACTTCTGCGCGTTGCATCACTACTGTACGAATAGCGGTTACTGCTGTGGTTTCAGCAGCAAATGGCGACGCTTTTCGTGTACCCCGGAATCCACAATTACCGGCAGAGGACGAAGAAACCACTTGACCTCGTACATCTGTAACAGTCACAATGGTATTATTAAAACCTGCTTGAACATGAATAACCCCTTTTGGTATTCTACGCGTACTTTTACGTAGACGTCGGGTCCTACGTGAAACCAATTTAAGTCTCGCTTTTGCCATATTTTATCATCTCATAAATATGAGTCAGGGATCGATGGATTTATCCATTTTTGAATATCGGGCCTTTCCCGAGGTTGATTATCCTTGTCTTTGTTTATGCCTTGGGTTGGAACAAATTACTCTAATTCGGCCCTGACGGCGTATTAATCGACATTTTTCACAAATTTTACGAACAGAGGCTCTTATTTTCATATTTGCCGACTTTTCACCTTAATTCTGAATCTACGTCTTGGAAGAAAATAAGTTTCTTGAAATTTTGCATCTCGAATCATATTGAATGAATGTTGAAAATGTTGAAGTTGAAAAAAATACCGAAATTTTTGATTCTTATTTTTCGCAAAGTCAAAAATTCGACTAATTAAAGACTCGTTGTATTAGAATAAACCTAAGTGGTAGCTTTCCCGAAATATAACCGAGAATTAGATCATTATTATCTAAATGAACCACAAAGATATCGTTGATAACGGATTTTTTAATAGAACTTTCCGGAATCAATTTCCGTTTTTCAGTTAAACGAAAACCTCTTTGAGTCCGGATCCACTTCTTTATTCTGGACGATCTAAAACCATAGATGTCGTTTTAAAAGATGAGGTCGTAGATGAGAGACGATATTAGATAACCTGTCCCCTTTCTTTGTCACAAATAGAAAGTTGCTAATTTCATTTGGAGATTAGAAGGATTACCATATATAACACAAACATTCTCCACCTATTCTTTCTAATCGAGCCTCTCGGTCTGTCATTAGACCTCGAGAAGTAGAAAGAATTACAATCCCCATCCCGCCTAAAATTCTAGGAATTCGTTGATAGTTAGAATAGATTCGTAGACCGGGTCGACTGATGCGTTTTAAATTTAAAACTTTTCGATTTCTATAAGGCTCGTTCCGATTCCTTCTATAGCGTAGGGTTAAAACCAAAAAAGATTTGTTGTTTTCGCGATGTTTTCGCACGTTTTCGATAAAACCCTCGCGTAAAAGTATTTTAACAAGACTTTCGCTGAGATTCGTAAATGCTATTCGAACCACTCTTTTTGTATTCATCTCAGCATTTCGTATCGAGGTTAGTATGTCAGAAATAGTATCCTTAGCCATAATGAATTAAAGTATTGGTCCCTCCCAATTTTGATATAATCAACATGTTTTTCTTGTTTTTTCTTTGGTTATGACTATGCATTTTTCAAGGTATATGCGTGAGACACAATCTACTAACTGAATTTTAATTGATTTCTTTCAAATAACTACTCTAAACATAACTATATTCTTTCTGGAATGATATTATCGTGGAATTAGATTAGGGTCTCATTTTATAATACTTCGGGAGCTAATGAAACTATTTTAGTAAAATTGAACTGTCTCAATTCCTCTGCAATCGCACCAAAAACTCGAGTGCCTTTTGGATTGCCTTCTTGATCAATGACAACTGCAGCATTGTCATCATATCGTATTATCATACCGTCGTCGCGTTTGAGTTCTTTACAAGTACGTACAATTACAGCTCTGACCACTTCTGATCTTTCTAGCGACATTTGCGGAACTGCTTCTTTGATCACAGCAACAATAACGTCACCAATATGAGCATATCGACGATTGCTAGCCCCTATGATTCGAATACACATCAATTTGCGAGCCCCGCTGTTATCCGCTACATTCAAATAGGTCTGAGGTTGAATCATATCATTTTTTTGATTATTTTTTTTTAGGCAAAGTAAAGGGCGAAAAAAAAAAAGAAATATTGTTTGTCCAAAAAACAAAACCTGCACCTGCGATTCGTTTGTATCCCCAAAAGCTATTTTTTTTGCTTTTGCCTTTTTCTTTTGCATTTCCAAATTTTATCCAGAAAGAATGAATTGAGTTCGTATAGGCATTTTGGACGCTGCTATTGAAATAGCCCTTCTAGCTATATTTTCTGTTACGCCACCGATTTCATAAAGTATTCGACCTGGTTTAACAACAGCTACCCAATATTCAGGCGATCCTTTACCCGAACCCATACGTGTTTCTGCGGCTCTGACTGTAACCGGTTTGTCTGGAAATATACGGACCCATATCTTTCCACCGCGGCGTGCATTTCGTGTCATTGCCCGTCGACCTGCTTCTATTTGTCTAGATGTGATCCAAGCGGGTTCAAGTGCCTGAAGAGCATATTTACCGAAACAAATATAATTACCTCGATAAGAAATTCCCTTCATTCTTCCTCTATGTTGTTTACGGAATCTGGTTCTTTTGGGGTTATAGTTGATGGTTGGGTTTGAATTCCATCTCTACTCCAGAATCGGACGTGAGAGTTTCTTCTCATCCGGCTCCTCGCGAATAAAAAGATTTTAAAATAGGGAATTTTAAGGAAATTTAGATAGAATAGAATTTGAATTAAGATAGACTTGTAGTTCATACGATATCCATGGATTTCATAAGTATAAATAATATATCGAAGTATGGAGTTCAGCGAATCGATCTCAAATCTGGTAGTAATTTGTATCTTCTTTCTATCGTATAGTGAAAGATCTAAAAGAACCATATATATATATATATATATAATTTGATTGGTTTTGATAATCTTAAAATGAATCTTTCTTTTGTTTTCTCCTTGAATTTAACCGCCTTAGCGTCGTTAATTGACCCAAATTTAGTAATTCAAGAAAAGAAAGTTTTCGCGGGCGAATGTTGACTCTTTCAATTCAATTTAGATTTCGGTTGTAGCCAGAATTTCTAACTTTTTCGAATAGATGAATTGGTCTCGGGTCCGTTCCGCCATCCAGATCAATGAATCATTATAATTCGTGTTCAATCGAATTTTTTAGATCCACAGGTTCCGTCGTTCTCATCGCTTCTTACTTAATGTTTAGGTCTGAATTCTGCAATGGAGCTCAACGAAAGTTGTGCGTGAGTCAATCTTCTCAGTCTTTATTGACTCGAAGCTCTTGATTTTTTTGTTCTCTGGACGGATTCATTTTAGTATGGATGAATCTGTATTAATGCTTTCTTACATTGCCCTTTTTATGAGATGGCTCATAGACCTTACATATTTCATATTGGAATTAGATAGCATCAATCGTTGTTTTCTTTCTTTCTCTCATCCTTCCATTTATCCACACCCTTATTTTCTTTTCTCTATTTCGATTCACAATTTAGAATCTGATTTTTGTTTTTATTTAGGCAAAAAGGTTTCAGTTGCTACAAGGATATGACTGATCTGTCATATCTTGACTGGTTCTTTGGATCCAGATAATGCGAAGTGATGAATTGGGTATTTTTCTAGAGTTATTAGTTTCGACTATCAGTGGCTTTTTTTTACTAACCCGAAAAAACCAACGAGTCACACACTAAGCATAGCAATTATATCAAGCATTCAATTGAATTTTTATTAAACCCGATAGAATTACGAATTCAAGAAATTTTGGGGTTTTGGATTGAACAGAAAAAGAAGAAATGTCT